AAAAATCCGGAATCTTTTCTTTGTGATGATAATGCCAAAAAATATCAAGTTAGCTCATTCGTCTTTCTTTATGTTGATCGTTACAGGCCTCTTGAGTCTTCTCTTTCCTATTTTTGTTTATTATTTAAGCGGATCGACTCTTGTTTTACTATATGATAATGATAGGAATTCTCTTGTTGAGATCCTATGAATCAATTAAAACCTCAGATTCATACTAAAACCACGATGATTTAGCCCCAAGCTAAATTCAAAGGTTCTCTGAGTAAAAACCGTTTGATCATCACTTATTTAATGAGTGGATGTAATTAAATTACTCACCCCAAGATCTAAAGAAAGAAAAATCGTTTGATTTAGGATAGGAAATACCCATCTGAAATTTTTTTTTTTTTTGAGTCCGGTTGCGAGGTTTGAATAGTGAGTATGAATCATAGTTCAAATATTTCTTTTCTTGATCTATTCTATATATTCCGTGTTCCAGATATCCAGATATTAGAATAAATATCCGACGGAGTAGAATCATCTTGATAGAGATGACAGGACCATTCTCTGTATTATCAATAGGATCAATTATAACAAGTCACACGCTCATATTCCGGAAATACCGAAACAAAGAAATTCCACAGTCGAACTACCAGAATGGTCTATAAATCCGAGTCTTAAGTCATTTTTTTTTGATTGAAAAACTAGGGCTTCATAGTTCTTATGAACCTAACTCATTGAAATTCCATCCAGTAAAACAGAAGAATTATAAATTTCCAAAATAATAGATAGGAATATCGCAAATAAAGCCATTGCGACTCCCATAAGTGGTGTAGTTCCCCAGCCCGGAGCTACTTTACCATATTCGGAATTCAATGGTTTCAATAAACTCCCTACGGTAGTTTGTCTTGGCCTAGATCTAGAACTACTCTCAACGGTTTGTGTAGCCATAAATCAAATCCTATTTAATCGTTGGTTGAGATCTGTTGACTTTGTATACCATTCCGTTGTAGTTGTAAATAAACGATCTTATCGTGGATCCATTGTGATCTTGAAATTATCTAAAAATGGAAACAGCAACCCTAGTCGCCATCTTCATATCTGGTTTACTTGTAAGCTTTACGGGGTACGCCTTATATACCGCTTTTGGGCAACCCTCTCAACAACTAAGAGATCCATTCGAAGAACACGGGGATTAGACTAGTTGAAGTAATGAGCCTCCCGATATGGGAGGCTCATTACTTCAATTGATATAATATTTCATTTTTTAGTCGGAACCTTAGGCGGTTCTCGAAAAAAGATAGCGAAAAAAATTATCCCTAAAGTCGAGACTAAAAGGAATGTATAAACCAATGCTTCCATAGATCCGATCGTGGTTTACAATTATAGCTTTCACACCTATTCGTTTGGGTGGGATCATTTACCATACCATATAAAAAATAAAAAGGGAAAGAATCAAAGAAAAAAAGGTGATTCAAGTCTCTATTTTTCGGGTACCCTATTCAAAAAAAAATAGAGGCGAAAGATACCAGAGCAATCTTGTATCAAACTACCTGTCTCCTTGTAGTTGGATCCCCAAGTTTTTGGAATGTTCCAAATTCCACTTGTGCATCCAAATCTGGATCAATACCAGCAAAAACATCTCTGAACAAGGTTCTAGCGCCATGCCAAATGTGTCCGAAAAAGAAAAGCAAAGCAAACGAAGCATGCCCAAAAGTGAACCAACCCCTTGGACTGCTACGAAAAACACCATCGGATTTCAAAGTCGCCCGATCTAATTCAAAAATTTCACCTAATTGTGCACGTCGAGCATATTTTTTCACAGTAGTAGGCTCGCTATAACTGACTCCATTGAGTTCGCCACCATAGAACTCAACAGTTACACCTACTTGTTCAACACTATACTTTGATTCTGCCCTTCGAAAAGGAACATCCGCCCTCACAATTCCATCTCCATCTACTAAAACTACCGGGAATGTTTCAAAAAAAGTAGGCATACGACGTACAAAAAGCTCGCGCCCTTCTTTATCTCTAAAGACGGGGTGCCCTAACCATCCAACAGCTATTCCATCCCCGCTGTCCATCGAGCCCGCTCTGAATAATCCCCCTTTTGCCGGATTATTACCAATGTAATCATAAAAAGCTAATTTTTCGGGAATTTTAGACCAAGCTTCCGATAAACTCAGATTCTCGGCTAGTCCGGCACCAACTCTTCGATATATTTCTTGCTGGAAGTATCCCTGATCCCACTGATAACGAGTGGGACCAAATAACTCGATTGGGGTAGTTGCTGAACCATACCACATAGTTCCAGCAACAACAAAAGCTGCGAAAAAAACAGCAGCGATACTGCTAGAAAGTACAGTTTCAATATTGCCCATACGTAATCCTTTGTATAGACGTTGAGGCGGACGGACACTAAGATGGAATAGGCCCGCTAATATACCCAGTGTACCTGCTGCAATATGATGAGAAGCGATTCCTCCTGGAACGAAAGGATCAAAACCTTCCGCGCCCCACGCTGGACTTACAGATTGGACTTTTCCAGTTAGTCCATAAGGATCGGACACCCATATTCCAGGACCATATAAGCCTGTTACATGAAATGCACCAAAGCCAAAGCAAGCCAACCCTGAGAGAAATAAATGAATTCCAAAGATCTTGGGCAAATCCAAGGAGGGCTTTCCTGTACGTTCATCACAGAATATTTCTAGGTCCCAATACACCCAATGCCAGATGGCCGCCAAAAAGCACAAGCCGGAAAACACAATATGTGCCCCTGCCACGCCTTCATAACTCCAAATACCCGGATTCGTTATAGTTCCTCCTGAAATACTCCAACCACCCCACGAATTGGTTATTCCTAAACGAGTCATGAAGGGTATAACGAACATACCTTGTCTCCACATTGGATCAAGAACGGGGTCAGAGGGATCAAAAACCGCTAATTCGTATAGAGCCATCGAACCGGCCCAACCCGAAACTAGAGCCGTATGCATTATATGGACAGAAAGCAATCGACCGGGATCATTCAATACGACAGTATGAACACGATACCAAGGCAAACCCATGGAAATACCCCTTTATCAAGGAAAAATAGACATTATGTAACTTTATCACATTGGAATATACTATTACTTTTCAGCGGATTCTGTATGAGAAAAGGTTACTATTTATTATATTCCGTTAAAAATAACGGAATAATTCTGTTCGTAAGAACAAAGAGAAGCAAATCTATTCTATACCCGATAAGCACCAATACGCAATGGGAGCATTAGTCCCATTTTATGGGAACGAATGCACGGATACCTGTTTATTATTCGAACGATCGATCCTTTCATTAAAATTTTTATTTATTCTGTCTTTCTCTAAAAACCTTCCAATTTATGTATAAACTAGAATAAAAGAAAAAAAAAAATGATGAAGACAATAAACTCATTCTTACGTTTCCATATTAAAGTGAAGTATAGTACTTAATTTTTTCTTTAATTTAATGCCTATTGGTGTTCCAAAAGTACCTTTTCGGAGTCCTGGAGAGGAAGATGCAGTTTGGGTTGACGTATAGTGCGACTTGTCAGACATATTGGGTCATATGGGATTTACCCGTTTTCTCCCCCGATCGAGATATCCTCTGTTTCGCCCAAGAAATATTGTATTGATTGATTCTTCAATCATTCGGAGCGTGAAGTGAAATTCGATTAATTTCTATTGAGGATCAATATTATCAATTAGAAGAATTTATGGTTGACTCGGAAAATCAAGTATCCAGGCTCCGTTCAGAAAATACCAAATTGGTAATAGTAATATATATACAATTACTACTTGTAGCATAGACGATTCTTATACTTAATTATAGGGAGTGATCTCAAACTGCCATACCAACCAGTATGATGAATACATCGAATAGTTTTGGAGAGGCATGAAAGAAACGAATTTTAAAAAAGTCGTAGCAAAAAGAAGTGGTACTGAGATCATTTGTTCTATATGTGCAAATAGAATTCGGATAGATCTTTTCCCGGAGTAGAACAGAAACCTAAAAGAATTGAAAGGACCCATTCAAGAACAAGAAAATGACATCGTGATTTGAATCTCGACGAAACAATACATCAATGAAGGTTAATTCAATAAATAAGTTCAGTAAATTCTTTTTTTTTTAGGGAAAGGAAAGGAGGGGGCCAAAACTCATGTTTTTTGAAAAATAGAAGAAAAACCCCTTTATTTTCATTAGAAAAACAAAAATCTGTTACAAAAAAAAAGAGATAGGATTGGAATCGACACATTGATTCTTTTTTCGCAATTTTTTTGAACCGTATGCATCCAAAGATGCACGTACGGTTCAAAAGGGATACAATTTTATCCTAATCAACCGACTTTATCGAGAAAGATTACTTTTTTTAGGCCAAGAAGTTGATAGCGAGATCTCAAATCAACTTGTTGGTCTCATGGTATATCTCAGTATAGAAGATGAGACTAAGGATCTTTATTTGTTTATAAACTCCCCCGGCGGGTGGGTAATACCAGGAATAGCCGTTTATGATACTATGCAATTTGTTTCGCCCGATGTACATACAATATGCATGGGATTAGCCGCTTCAATGGGATCTTTCATTCTGGTCGGAGGAGAAATTACCAAACGTCTAGCATTCCCTCACGCTTGGCGCCAATGAGTTTTTATTTGAAAAAAAAAAAAGAAGAAGACTATGCCTTCGCCGTATCAAATGTGAAAAATATAATAGGTAATAATAGCATGGCACTTCGAATTCGATATGAACAAACTATTATTGTTTTCCCTAACACGAGATTTTGTATCGAGATAGTAGTATGAAACAAAGGTTATTTCCGATTTGATCTTTTGTGTCGGGAATACATTTCAGCGTCACAAATCATTTTTCTTCCACACCAGAAGTCTTCTTTTGGTTTTTATGTTACAAAAGAAAGAGTATGAAAAAAAAAGATCATTTTTCCTTATTTGATATAATCGTATCAAAAAGAAACTTTGGGATTGCTAAATCACAGACGAG